GTACCCCAAAACATAAAATTGTGCAAGAATATATGGTTCCATTGTTTCTTTTTTTTTTTTTATTCCATAACAAGCATTTTTGTTTCAAATAATAGTCATTGGAACAAAAAAAAAGGCCCGGCGAGGTACTGACCTGGCCAGGCCGTGGAATTTGAAAAAGCTCTTGCAGACGAAATCAAAGAGGTACTTTTTATATTATTTATATATTTCTTTATATAAATTACTACTATATATTTGATTTTTTACTTATAAAATATATATTATTATTTTATTTAGGTATTTATAATTATATAGGTAATTATATATATATATATTAATTTAATATGAATTTATATTCATTGGAATAGTGGATTGGAGATATTTCTTTCGAGCCCTTCTTACTTTATTTTATATCAATGGAATTACTTTTTTTCTATATTTTTTATATTTTGATATGTCTAGATAATTATATATTATATATCTATATAATAAACTAATAATAGAATAAAAATAATATAAATATAATAGAGGTATAAAAGAAAGACCCTTTTTTCAAACCTTACTTTTTGTGTAATGTAACATAGTAATTATCCTTTTCAGATGGGGGAGATGGCTGAGTGGACTAAAGCGTCGGATTGCTAATCCGTTGTACGGGTTTTTCGTACCGAGGGTTCGAATCCCTCTCTTTCCGCTTTTGTCAATGACTTGGTATTTTTTTTTATTTATCTTTCAATTTAGACGAGTCTTTTTTTTTTTATTTAATAGTTAAAGATGTGGAATAGATAAAATCCTAAGAACATTTAAAAATCGATCAAGGAAAATAAAAACTTTCTTTTTTATTCGTCACGTCCAGGATTACGTCCTGGATCATTAGATAGGAATCCGAAGATAAAGAGAGAAACAAAGAATACCACTACTGTGTAAACAAATAGTTTGAGAGTAAGCATGACACAATCTCCAAGATCATTTTTTTTTTGAAAAAAAAAAAGAGAATAGATTCTCCATTTTTATACCACATATATCTTATTTTGACACCAAGAAATGGTTTTGATAAATCTTAAATCTAGAAATAGAAAATAATTTTCAGAAATTTATTTATAATGGAATATGAGTCAAGTCTTTCATTACCCATTTTTTTCATACCCACAATATCTAATATCTAATTGTGGGGGACTCTAATAAGTTCTTTCAATGTAAAAAAGGTCCGAATGCGGAAATGAGGTGATCCCCAGACTTTTTGTGGCGATACAAGAATTTCCATATTTGAATCGAAGTTTTATACTATAAAAACTATCTGATCTTATCATATCAATTGTTAGAATTTTTTTTAGAACAAATCATGAATTTTTCTAGGACAGTATTCAAGATCTCATCGAAAACTTACAGCAGCTTGCCAAACAAAAGCTAAGAGAAAAAATAGCAGAGGTATTACTGGCATAATATCTACGATTGGATTCAAAAAAGCGTAGGCCTCGGGCAATTTGGCGAAGAAAAAACTATTTGAAGAAAGAGCAGAATTAAGCCAGATACAGATCAAACTAAAGATATTAAGTATAACAAACATTTTGTTCTTTGTTTTGTTCTTGAAGATAATTGTATTTATTTTTATTTTGATTGAGTTCTTAATATGAGTTATTAATAATTGATAATATAATGTTATTTTTTTTTTAGTTTAAGTTATAGAAAAAAATGAGTAAAAACTCAAAATTAAAAAATAAAAAGAAGGTAGACCAAAAAACTTTTCTTTGATTTGAACTAACTCAATCAAAAATACTTCAATTCTCAAATGAAAAGAGAATAGAAGAAATCATACTTTCATACAATATCTTAATTGAATTATATGTAATGATCAATAAATTTCGTTTAATTTGATATCTAAATGTATCAAAATCCTAGTACCAATCTATTCTATAGATATTTGGACTAGAATTGACGAACAACTAATAACAATATTAGTGTTTATTAATGTCGAATATAAATATAAAATGGGGCGTGGCTAAGTGGTAAGGCAACGGGTTTTGGTCCCGGTATTCGGAGGTTCGAATCCTTCCGTCCCAGAACATACCTATTATATATATCATATCAGATTATATATATTGTATTAGAATACATATTTTCTATCATAAGAAAAGATTGTCTTTTTTTTTTTTTTATTTTAAACAACTTTCTGTTTTTTTATTAAGACTATAATCAAATAATAAATAATATAAATAATATTATATAGAATATGATTCTTTTTTCTTATTATTCTTATAATGATTGATTCTTATCTGAATTATATCTTTTTCAAAAATGGAATCGTATTCAAATAACACCAAATAACACACAAATATAATTGAATCGATTTGTATCCAGGTAAGATGGGAGCATAGATCAAAAGAAGAGAAAAGAGTTTTATTTAAAAAAGCAAAATCCGGGGACGGGCTTTTCATTGTATGCCTATCCCTCTCATATTGAAGTTAGTTAGTCATAAAAAAGAAAAAAAAAAGCCTTACTTACGATATCCATTGGAATTTAAAATGCTGCATTCTAAGCAGTCTGATTTTAAATTTTAAAAATTATAAACAGGGGTGTGTTTTTGATATTGGGGTACTAATTAACTTCAATCAATAATCTATAGGATTAGGATTCTTTTTTGTGTTTTCTCTAATGAATAATTGTAAATCTATGTAACAATTGAGACAAAGTGTATTATCTTATTCACTTTACCTTAGGTAAAGGTTGCAAAAAGATTATTGAATTTTTTCAAGTCAAATAAACTACGCAGAAAATGAGGAAATGCTTATATGTATGTCTTGTTATCGTTCTATTTCATTGAAAACTTTATTTATTTCAATTCATTTTTGCGAAAAGAGATTTGTGATCCCTAAATGAAAAATATTTAACATAGAATATATAGAATATATATATATAATTACATTACTTTCAAAAACATTTGTTTAGATCTGATAGATATGGGAATCTCCTATTCTTTTCTTTCGATTATGATTTATCAAAAATAATAACAACCCCAATACTCCCTTAAATCAGTCTTTATTCTCCACCCCATTAAATTAATTAAACTAATGAAAAAAAAAAACAAATTTAATTTTTTTTGATCTATCTCTATCTATTTGTTTGAAATGATTGATGTTTTAATCAGAATATGAATTTCTCTCTTATTATGAGAATACGGTTTTCACTTTTACTGTAAAACTTTATTCAAATAATGTAATGATATTGAAATAGTAAATCTTTCAATCAATTTAATCTTTTGAATAATGTCTTACGAGTCCTTGGTACTTGAAGAAGTGTTAAATTGATGAATCTATTTTTTCAAGTCACTTGAAGATTGAAGATGCAGATTAAAAAAAAAAAGAACTTATTTGTGTTATTTATTATTTCGAATTTTGATATTAGAATTTTAAATTCTAATATCAAAATCTATGGAGTTAAATTGAATTCTTGCTGAGACTTCTTCATAAACTACCTATTCATAAAAGTATAGATTACTATGTACCGATAGAACCAATGATTATTCATGATTCCATAATTGAATCAATTACATACTGGTTACAGCAACCTACTAGAAAAATGTTATGGTAAAACTTCGTTTAAAACGATGTGGTAGAAAGCAACGTGCGACTTGAAGGATATGGTCGGTTGTGGATTCTGACATCCGCCATTTTTTTATATTCATTATATAGGAATGAGGGTGCTTCTGGCTCGACATCGTTTGTTCTGTTCCACTAGAAAAACCTCATTCTTGGGGGGTTGTGGTGTAAATAGTACATGATCATGATGGAGCTCGAGTAAAAAGTATTGATTCATTTTTTAGGGGCACGGATCTAGGGTTAGTGTTAATTAATAAGTTGAAACAACTTCGAAAGTATATTTTAGATATAGAAATCGAAAGGATCCAATTCTAGCAAGTTTCAAATTCATTAAGGAAAATTGCTTGGAATTGGTAAAACTGTTTCGATCAAAAGTGTATCACGCGGGAATCAACCATTTGTATGATTCTTTGATAGAAAGAAATTACAAAAATGGTATGTTGCTCCCATTTTTTGAAATGATTAAAGATCACCGAAGTCATGTCTAAACCCAACGATTCAAGGAAACGATAAAGAATTCTGGAACAAGTAAATACCGTTTTCAGTTGTCTCAATAAATAGATCATAATGAAGAATCAAAAAAATTCTAAAGGAGACAGACAAAAAATGCGTGGTTAGAGACCGCTCAATAAACGAAATGCCTAAAGGTTTTCTTTTGGGTTATTTGAAAATTATCCAACTTGAGTTATGAGGATGTGAATACGAATGATTTTTTTTCCTTTTTCGGACAATAAAATAATAAGAATAAGGAAAAGTACTTAAATCATAGTTTAATTGATTTGATGATTTTATGGATCTAATTAATATTAATTAAAGATTCTATACATAGACATAATTTCGAATTTTCTTGAGCCGTACGAGGCGAAAACTTCTTATACGTTTCTAGGGGGGGAGTATTATTCATCTACATCTATCCCAATGGGTGGTTTATCGAATCGTTGCAATTGATGTTCGATCCCGAAGAGAAGGAAGAGATCTTCGGAAAGTGGGTTTTTATGATCCGATAAAGAATCAAACTTATTTAAATGTTCCCGCTATTCTATATTTCCTTGAAAAGGGCGCTCAACCTACGGGAATTGTTCATGATATTTCAAAGAAGGCGGGAGTTTTTATGGAACTTTCCTTTAATCAACAGATGAAATGAAATTAATGAAATAAAAAAAAAAGGGGAGGGGGATGACTTGTATATAAGTTTGTATAAACTTTTCTATATTACTCCCCCTCTTTTGTTCTATTCCTACCCATTTATTATTACTACCAAAAGATGTTGTCGTCTATAACGACAACATCTTCTTTTTTTATTTTAGTAAGATAAATTCATATAAGACAAATAAATAGAAAAAAAAAGAAAGTGAATAAATGAAGTAGTTGGATCTATAAATAGAAAATTTTACATTATTGCTAATTCAATAATGGTTGGTTTTCGTTGAAACTTTCACTTTCTTTTTTTTTATGAACTGAACAAATCAAATAAAAAAAAACATGGTATTTAAGCTTGCTTTTTTTACTTAGATTGATTGAGTAAACCCAAGCAAGATTTTTTTATACTTCTCTCCGAATTTTTTTACACCTATACCTTTTTGTATCTATCTTTATTTTTTATGCAGTGTCAATTCAATACAAGTCATTCGTTTTTTTTATTTGATTTTTATTTTTTATTTGATTTTTATTATAGTTATAGTAATTCAATATTTTATTGAATTTAATAAGAAAATATTGTTGAATTAAATAGAAAATATTGAATAATTTTGTATTTTAATTTATGGTTTTCTACATTATGTTCTTTTCTCAACATTCATATTGACAACAGTATATCAAACAAATATAATCCGATCGTGAATAAATGTATCTATTTCTCTGTTCTATAGACTTGGTTTTTTTTTTTACTTTATTCAAACGATGGGTTCATTGGATTTGCTGGGATACAAGAAGTCTTTCTTTTTTTTTAATAAAAAAAAATGGATAAGATAATAATGTATAACATACGAACAAAATCTTTGGTAGTCGATCAATTTACATTTTATTTATATTTTTATCTTAATCTATCTTCTTATTTTAGACGTCATTGTATTTGCATCTGATATGTTCATTTTTATGTTCAGAATCATTTAGAAATATTTTTTCTATTTTAATATTTTGATTGCGTTGTGTAATTAAATCTCTTTTTTGATTCCGATTGGATCTATACATTTTGATTCGGGTTGCTAACTCAACGGTAGAGTACTCGGCTTTTAAGTGCGACTAGCATTTTTTACACATTTGTATGAAGTAACGGATTCGTCGATACCATCGGTAGAGCTTTGTAAGACCGCGACTGATCCTGAAAGGAAGGAATGGAAAAAGCAGCATGTCGTATTAATTATTAATGGAGAATTTTGAGAATATTTTATTCGTATCTTATCGGATCGATACAAAATCTTGTTTGAATTCTTGACGCGGAAAAAAAAAATAAAAAAAAAAGATTAAAGTTGGATTAAGTGAATAAATGGATAGAGCCCTTTGGCTCCAATTCTAGGGAAACAAAAAAAAGCAACGAGTTTCTGTTCTTAATTTGAATAATTACCCGATTTAATTAAACGTTAAAAATATATTAGTGCTTGATACGGGAAATGTTTTTACCATAAGTAGATTATCGATTTTTTTTAATCCTAATTATTAGTAGATATTCTCCATTAGAGTGTGGGGATGAATGTGTAGAAAAGCAGTATATTGATAAAAATCTTTTTTTTTTTCCAAAATCAAAAGAGCGATTGGGTTGAAAAAATAAAGGATTTCTAACCATCTTGTTATCCTATAATGAACATAAACCGATTTAATTAGATTTTAATTAGATGGAAAAAGAAAGGATAAAGAGTCCGTTGATAAGTCTTATCTGTTTCCGGGGTATCTATCTAGTCTTTTCTTACTATAATATCCTGTTTTGACTGTATCGTACTATGTGTCATTTAATAACCCAAGAAATAAAATCTCCTATCCCGGGTTTCAATCTAATTTTAAATAAATGGAGGAATTAAAAGGATATTTAGAACTAGATAGATTTAGGCAACATAACTTCCTATACCCACTTATCTTTCGGGAGTATATTTATGCACTTGTTCATGATCATGGTTTAAATAGATCTATTTTGTTGGAAAATGTAGCTTATGATAATAAATCTAGTTTACTGATTGTAAAACGTTTAATTACGCGAATGTATCAACAGAATCATTTGCTGATTTCCACTAATGATTCTAACCAAAATCCATTTTTAGGATACAACAAGAATTTGTATTCTCAAATTATATCAGAAGGATTTGCAGTCATTGCGGAAATTCCATTTTCTTTACGATTAATATCTTCCTTAGAAGGGGCACAAATCGTAAGATCTTACAATTTTCGATCCATTCATTCAATATTTCCTTTTTTAGAGGACAAATTCCCACATTTAAATTATGTGGCAGATGTACTAATACCCTACCCCATCCATCTGGAAATCTTGATTCAAACCCTTCGCTACCGGGTGAAAGATGCCTCCTCTTTGCATTTATTGCGGTTCTTTCTTCATGAGTATTCTAATTGGAATATTGTTATTATTCCAAATAAAGCTATTTCTTTTTTTTCAAAAAGTCATTCAAGATTATTGTTATTCTTATATAATTCTCATATATGTGAATACGAATCTGTCTTCCTTTTTCTCCGTAAACAATCTTCTCATTTACGATTAACATCTTCTGTAGTCCTTTTTGAGCGAATTTATTTACATAGAAAAATAATAAAACATCTTGTCGAAGTCTTTGCTAATGATTTTCCGGGCATCCTATGTTTCCTGAAGGATCCTTTCATTCATTATGTTAGATATCAAGGAAAATCAATTCTGGCTTCAAAAGATACGCCTCTTCTGATGAATAAATGGAAATATTACCTTGTCAATTTATGGGAATGTCATTTT